TAGACAATGGACGCCTTTCATTTCATTCCGATTTTTCTTTTCCGAATAGGAGATAAAAATGCGAAAAAAAAAAAAAGGGCTTACATCCTATTCATATGTAAGATAATTTCAGGAATTGCGTAATAATGCATTAATTCTAATAATATAGAATTATAAATAGAAAGCGGGTAGCGGGAATCGAACCCGCATCGTTAGCTTGGAAGGCTAGGGGTTATAGTCGACGTCAATTCATCATTTTAACGTCTCTAATTCAAAACCGAACATGAAACTTTTATTTCATTCGGCTCCTTTATGGAAGATGAGATGTATAAATTCCAAAACGTGAATGAAAAAATTTGTCCCATAACATCTATATCAGCTTTTCTGTCTGAATGCATTCAAAACAACTTGCTTTCTAGATGATCCCTCTAGAAAGGGAAGAGGATTATAACAATCTTTCTAGTTACTTCGTTCTCTATTTCTATTTGAGAGAATCCTAAGGAAAAGCATTTTCTTTCTACCGAGCTAAAACAATATAAAATAGAATATGAATATGTTGATGTCTCTAGTAAACCAAAGCCATCATTTAATAGCTATTTTGTTTCAATCTCTCTTTTATAAATCAAAAATTGAAGATTTAGTTACGATTAGAAAAAAATTCACCTTTCTATCTTCATCCATAGATTCCTTACTTATACTCATTCAACTGGAAGTATTGATCCAATTTTTAAAAAATTATGTTTCGTAATTTCATAATCCGATTTTTCAACTCATAATGGACTCTTGGATAAAAATCACGAGAATGTATATTTTTCCTCGAATCTGTCGTTGAGAGGTAAAGGATTTAATCCTTTTAAGAAATAAAGTTTTTCATCGGAATAGGAATCAAACCGAAGGACCCCTTAACTATAATAAGGGGTGAATAAAACGAATCACACTTTTACCACTAAACTATACCCGCTATAATGCGATTATTGTATATAAATAGACCTTTTGTCGAACAAAGCAAAAAAGCATAATCAAGAAATAATCATGAGAATTAGGTGTTTCGTCAGGGAACTTAACGAGATTAAGAGGGGCTCATTTAAATAACAAGTTCGATCTTGTCTGTTGATGGAGGAGTTTTGGCAAATAAATACGGCTCAACAAAATCACTTAAGTTATAACATAAAAAAGAATCCATAGCCATAATTTTTATTCAAATCTAGTATTCAAATTAAAGTAAATAATAAAATAAGAAATAAGACTTTGATTCCAGAATGGAAATAAAACAGCCCTTACTTTTGGGTGTTGTTGCTTCAATAACAAGAATTTTTGTTTCAAATCATTTTATCTATGATTATGATTCATTGAAACAAAACAAAAAGGCCCGGCTAGGTACTGACCCGGCCAGGCCGTGAGAATAAAAACGGCCCTTTCGGACGAAATCAAAGAAGTATTCTTTCTTTTTATATTGGAAATATTTCTTTTTCTTTCGAGTCCTTATTTGATATTGCTGATAAAAGTTTTATATATCTATATAATAAAGAGAGAAGATCTAAAGAAATACCTTTTTTTAATCCTTACTTTATGTGTAATGTAATATAGCTTTTTCAATTGGGAGAGATGGCTGAGTGGACTAAAGCGTCGGATTGCTAATCCGTTGTACGAATTATTCGTACCGAGGGTTCGAATCCCTCTCTTTCCGCTTCCGTTGATGACTTGATTTGATATTTTATTTATCTTTCGCATTTATCAAACTCTTGTGATTTTTTCCTAGTTAAAGGTGTGGAATAGATAAAATCCTAAGAAAATTTCAAAATCAAACAAGGAAACCCTTTTTCTATTTTTTTAGTCTTCACGTCCAGGATTACGTCCTGGATCGTTCGATAGGAATCCGAAGATGAAGAGAGAAACAAAGAATATCACTACTGTGTAAACGAAGAGTTTGAGAGTAAGCATTACACAATCTCCAAGATCATTTTTTGGGAAAAAGAGAATAGATTCTCCGTTTTTATTTTATACCACATCTTCTATTTTGACACCAAGATAGTGAAAATGAAGTGGTTTCTAGAAAGAAAAAAAAATTCAGAAATGCATTTGTATTTGTAATATAAAGTCTTTCATTACCAAAATTTTCTTATATAATTGTGGGGGAAACCATATAGGGTCTTGCGCTAGAAAAGAGTCAGAACGAGCCGATCCAGATTTCTCGTGGCTATCCACGAATTTTCATATTTGACTCGAGGATTCATACCGTAAGGCTTATCTGATTTTATTAATTGTTAGCTTTTTTTTTGAGAAAAATCATGAATTTTTCTAGGACAGTATTATAGTAACGATCTCATCGAAAACTTACAGCAGCTTGCCAAACAAAGGCTAAGAGAAAAAAGAACAGGGGTATGACTGGCATAACATCTACAATTGGATTTAAAAAGGCGTAGGCCTCGGGTAATTTAGCGAAGAAAAAACTACTCGAATAAGGGGCGGAGTTAAGACAGATACTGATCAAACTAAGAATATTAAGCATAACAAGGGTTTTGTTCTTGGAGATAATTGCATTTTGATTGAGTTATTGATATAAGGGAAAAATGAAAAAAGTAAAGTAGACAAAAAAATCCTTCTTTATTCTTTAAACCCACCCAACCAAAAATCTTTCAATTCTCAAAAGAGAATAAAAGAAATCAAATCATACTTTCATACAATATACTATCTTAATGAAATTATATGTAATGATCAATAAATTCAATTTCATTCTATAATTTATACACATCTCAAAATCCTATTAAAAATCGAATCTATTCGATTGATATTTGGACTAGAATTGACGAACAACCAAGACCAATATTAGTGTTTATTAATACAGAATAGAAGTTGAAATGGGGCGTAGCCAAGTGGTAAGGCAACGGGTTTTGGTCCCGCTATTCGGAGGTTCGAATCCTTCCGTCCCAGAGTATACGCATTCTAATTAGAAATTATATCGAAATGCAGATTGCTTTTTTGAATAATCTTCTGTTTATGAGTGTAATATTGGATAGAGTATTATTTTTTCTCATTTTGTAATTCTGAATCATATCTTTTTACAAATGGAATCCGGACGGGCTTTTCCGCATATGATTATACCCCTCCCTCACTTCATATTCAAGTAAGTTAATTACTTAGAAAATAGAAAAACCATAATAGATCTATTTGAATTTTCAATGATGTATTCTAAATCAAAATACGAAAGAAAACCCCCCATATTCCCAAATTTCCCTTTTCTATTTCCTAAATTAGCCCAATTATTAATTCAGGGGTTTCTTGATACTAATTGAATTAAAATTCAATCAAATGGTATTAAGTTAGGATAAAAAAAAAGGAACAGCGACATAAGTAATCTGAAGCTCTTTGTCTTTATGCCGAGACTACCTCGCCTAGCATCCCGTAAAGGAGGATTCTTTTTTGATTTATTATAGAATTGGGGGATAAGTAATGGAGGGTATAAATTTTATTATCTGTATCTATCCGAATCTCAGATCAAGTAAATTACATATGTAACAAATGTAGTTTACTTGAACCCCCTCTTTTTTAAGCATTCTGTCTTTGGCTATAATATGATGATCAAATGCGATACTTACTGTAAAATATTATTCAAATAATGATGGCGACGTAAGAATTTTTTTTTTTTCAATTCCATATTTTTAATGATTTCTTATTTATAAGTTTTCGGTACTTGACGAAGTGTGAGGTTGGTGAATCTATCCTGTTGGGTGAGTCACTCAAAGATTCAGATTCAAAAAAAGTCCATTTTCCCGTGTTATTCAAAAAAGTTGTGGATTCATATACTAAAAAAATATGAGATTTTAGTTCAATTCTTGTTGATACTTCTTCAGAAAAAGAAAAATACATCTATATATGAATTATAAATTACTATGTATTGACTGAACCAATGACTATTCATGATTCTATAATTGAATCAATTACATACTGATTCCAAATTCGAGGAATGTTATGGTAAAACTTCGTTTGAAACGATGTGGTAGAAAGCAACGTGCGACTTGAAGGACATAATTGGCTGTGGATTCTTTCATCCACCATTTTATATAGTAATAAAGGTGCTCTTGACTCGACATCCTTTGTTCTGTTTTTCTGTTTCACCCCCTATTGGTTGGGTTGTAATATAAATAGTACATCATGGAGCTCGAGTAAAAACTATTGATTAATTTATCAGGGGCAAGGATCTAGGGTTAGTGCCAATCAATAAGTTGGAACAACTTCGTAAAGTATATCTTCAATATAGAAATCAAAAGACTCCAATTCATAACGTAAAGTTTGTTTTGTTGGAGTTGGTTAAAGTAAAATTCTTTTGATCAAAAGTGTAGCGCACAGGAATTAATCGCTCTATTCTATGATTCTTTCATAGAAAAAAAGAAATCACAAAAAGGGTATGTTGCTACCATTTTGAAAAGATTAAGGATTCCCGAAGTAATGTCTAAACCCAATGATTCAAAGTAAAGATAAAGAAAGGATCCTGGAACAAGGAAATACCCTTTGGAATTGTCTCAACAATTAGATCAGAATGAAAAATCAACAATCAAAATAGATTCTAAACGAGACAAAAAAGGAGTTCGAGACCACTCAATAAATGAAATGCCCGAGGATTTTCTTTGAGCTATTTGAGAGTTATCCAACTTGAGTTATGAGTACGAATGATTTTTCTTTTTTCCCGAAAAAATGGAAATTAAAGTCTAATTGATTTGATGATTTTATGTTCTATCTAGACATAAATCATTTTTCTCGAGCCGTACGAAGAGAAAACTTCTTATACGTTTCTAGGGGGGGTTGTTCATCTACATCTATCCCGATGAGCCGCCTATCAAATCGTTGCAATTGATGTTCGATCCCGAAGAGAGGGAAGAGATCTTCGTAAAATGGGTTTTTATGATCCGATAAAGAATCAAACTTATTTAAATGTTCCTGCTATTCTATATTTCCTTGAAAAGGGTGCTCAACCTACAGGAACTGTTCATGATATTTTAAAGAAGGCAGGGGTTTTACATAATTTTGCCTTAATTAAACGAAATACAATTAATGAACAATAAAAAAAAAGAGTGTAGGGATGTCTTGTATATAGCTTTATATAATTTTTTTCTCTACCCCCCCCCTCTTGTTTATTCATACCGCTTAATTTTATTATTATAAGATTATAGATATAAAATCCCGCGTTCTAGAATAGAACGGCAAAAATCTATTTTATCTTATTGATTTTTTGATATAAATCGAAAAAAATCAAGTGAATGGGAATAAATGATAAAATTGGATTTAAAAATAGAAAATTCGGATAGTATTTTCGAGTGGTTTTTGTTAGAACCCTATTCTCTATTACTATTAACAAATAATAAGCAAGGGATCAAGTTTGTTTATTCAGCTTATATTGATTGATTTTGAGAGATATTGAATAAACTCGATATTTTTTCCTCTTTTCCTTATTTTATTCCCTCATCTATACTCCTGTTGTTTTTGTATCTATGTAGTGCCAATTCAACACAAGTCCCTTTAAATTATATATATTTTATTAATTATATATATTTCATTATTTCTTTCTATTTTCTCCATTGTCTTCTTTTCTAAACATTTATATTGACAACACCGTATCGAACAAATATAATTTGATCGTGTATAAATGAATTTATTTACCTCTACCCTGCGGGTTTGGTTTTTTGTTTCTTGTTAGTTCAATGTTTTGGTTGTGTCATGTAATTCAATCCCTCTATTTATTTTGATTTCGACTGTATCTACACAGCTCAAGTTTTTTTTTCATTTTTTTCGGGTTGCTAACTCAATGGTAGAGTACTCGGCTTTTAAGTGCGACTAGGATCTTTTACACATTTGGATGAAGTAATGTATTCGTCCATACCATCGGTAGAGTTTGAAAGACCGCGACTGATCCTGGAAAGAGAATGGGTGGAAAAAATAGCATGTCGTATCAATGGAGAATTCTGAGAATACGGGATCGGCACAAAGCTTTTGGAGCGGAACAAAACGAATTCGAAATTGGGTTGAGTGAATAAATGGATAGAGCCCTGCGGCTCCAATTATAGGGAAATAAGAAGAAACGAGCTTCTGTTCTTAATTTGAATGATTACCCGATCTAATTAGATGTTAAAAATAGATTAGTGCCTAATGCGGGAAAGGTTTTTCCCATGAGTAGATTATCTCTTTTTTTTTTAATGAATCCTAACTATTAGCTATTCTCCACTACGGGTTGGAGATAAATGTGTAGAAGAAACAGTATATTGATAAAGAAAGATCTTTTTTTTTTCAAAATCAAAAGAGCGATTGGGTTTCAAAAATAAAGGATTTCTAAGCCTCTTGTTATCCTATAATGAATACAAACCTATTTTATTATATGGAAAGAAGCGGATAAGGATTCTGTTCATGAGTTTACCTGTTTCCGAGGTATTTATTCATTTTTCTTACTCGAATACCTTGTTTTGACTGTATCGCACTATGTATCATTTGATGACCCGAGAAATCCCTGATTTTTGGTTCAAATCGTATTGCAAATGGAAAAATCTCAAGGATATTTAGAACTAGATAAATCTTGGCGACATGATTTCCTATATCCACTTATTTTTCAAGAGTATATTTATGCACTTGCTCATGAGCAGGGTTTAAATAGGTCAATTTTGTTAGAAAATACGGATCATGACAATAAATATAGTTCACTAATTGTGAAACGTTTAATTACTCGAATGCATCAACAGAATCATTTTCTTATTTTCGATAATGATTCGAATCAAAATCCGTTTTGGAAGCACAACAACAATTTGTATTCTCAAACGATATCAGAAGGGTTTGTAATCATAGTGGAAATTCCATTTTCCCCACGATTCGTAGATTCCCTAGAAGAGAAAAAAAAAATATTAAAATCTAATAATTTACGATCAATTCATTCAATATTTCCTTTTTTAGAGGACAAATTTTTACATTTAAATTTTGTATCAAATATACTAATACCCTACCCTATCCATCTGGAAATCGTGGTTCAAAGCCTTCGCTATCGGGTAAAAGATGCCTCTTCTTTGCATTTATTACGATTCTTTCTCTTTACTCTAAACAAATCCATTTCTAGTTTTTCAAAAAGGAATCCACGATTATTCTTGTTCCTATATAATTCTCATGTATATGAATATGAATCCACCTTCCTTTTTCTCCGTAACAAAACCTCTCATTTACGATCAACGTCTTCTGGGGCCTTTCTTGAGCGAATATTTTTCTATGGAAAAATAAAGCATCTTATAGAAGTTTTTGCTAATGATTTTCAGGCCATCCTATGGTTGTTCAAGGATCCTTTCATGCATTATGTTAGGTATCAGGGAAAGTCAATTTTGGCTTCAAAAAGGACGTCTCTTCGGATGAATAAATGGAAATATTACCTTATCAATTTCTGGCAATGTCAGTTTTATGTGTGGTCTCAACCCGGAAGGGTCTCTATAAACCAATTATCTAATCATTCACTTGATTTTCTAGGCTATCTTTCGAGTGTACGACTAAATCCTT